TTGGGACGCATTTTATTTGGCAGTTTTCTGGATGTTAAATACTATTGGATGGGTTACTTTTTATTGGCATTGGAAACACATCACATTATGGCAGGGTAACGTTTCACAGTTTAATGAATCTTCCACTTATTTGATGGGATGGTTAAGAGATTATCTATGGTTAAACTCTTCACAACTTATCAATGGATATAACCCGTTTGGTATGAATAGTTTATCAGTCTGGGCATGGATGTTCTTATTTGGGCATCTTGTTTGGGCTACAGGATTTATGTTCTTAATTTCCTGGCGTGGTTATTGGCAGGAATTGATTGAAACTTTAGCATGGGCTCATGAACGCACACCTTTGGCAAATTTGATTCGATGGAAAGATAAACCAGTAGCTCTTTCAATTGTGCAAGCAAGATTGGTTGGATTAGCTCACTTTTCTGTAGGTTATATATTCACTTATGCGGCTTTCTTGATTGCCTCCACATCAGGCAAATTCGGTTAATTATTTATGTATTCTATCCTCAATAATATATTTTTTTTAATAAAAAAAATATAGGAATGCACTCTTATATTTATTTCTACATCTAGGATCCGATTTGTATCATTATCATTGATAATAAGAGGAACTGAAGCATTATGGCAAAGAAAAGTTTGGTTTATAGGGAGAAGAAGAGACAAAAATTGGAAAAAAAATATCATTTGATTCGTCGATCCTCAAAAAAGGAAATAAGTACGATTCCGTCGCTAAGTGAGAAGTGGAAAATTCATGGAAAATTACAATCCCCACCGCGTAATAGTGCACCCACACGTCTTCATCGACGTTGCTTTTCGACCGGAAGGCCGAGAGCTAACTATCGAGACTTTGGACTATCTGGACACATCCTTCGGGAAATGGTTCATGCATGTTTGTTGCCAGGGGCAACAAGATCAAGCTGGTAAGGATTTAAGTATCCCTTAATTTTTCTATTTTTTTCTATGATCGATGAGGCCCCTTTACCATTCTGTCTAAATAGGCTATTCTATTTGTACAGATATGGAATAGGGGCGCATTAAATTCTTCTTTGTTTATTAGAGTTTAGTCCAAGTTTTTTTGTTTCATCGCGGGGTAGAGCAGTTTGGTAGCTCGCAAGGCTCATAACCTTGAGGTCACGGGTTCAAATCCTGTCTCCGCAACATTTTTTTTTCAAGAAATGTAAGTTTGATTCTATTAACTAGTTATTAATTAATATTTGTCTTTTGGGACGCGAGGAAAAAATTACTATATTTCCCGGTCAACTATAACGAATCTTTTATCTTTTTGAATTTTGAATCCATTTATATTTGGGCGGATAGCGGGAATCGAACCCGCGTCTTCTCCTTGGCAAGGAGAAATTTTACCATTCGACTATATCCGCATTTTTTTGTCTTCTTGATAAGAAATTTATGGGTAATATTTGTTCAAAGCTAGACGAGATACACTCTTTGGTTTGGGATCCTTTCATAAAATTCTACCACCAAATCAATTCACATAACAATTCTATTAATATATATAAATATATATATATATATATTAATAATATATTTATTCTATATATTGAATATTGAATTCCATATTCAAGAATATATGATTCTTCTATATTCCATAAAATATTATATTCTATATTGATATCAAATATCAATTTTTGATTAGTTTTTTTTTAGTTATTTCTTACTATTTCATATTTAGTAAATTGATATTTATTAATATTTTATTAATATTTCATTCAAGTTCCAGAAGTTCGACCCCCCCTCTAAATTTTTTTCTTTATTTGCATTTTATGGACTTATATTGAATTTGAATGTGTAATTCATGGAATGGGAGGGGGTCATCTCATTTTTGGATCTGCAACGAATGAATTCAAGAGATAAGAGAATTAAGGATACCCACTAAGAAGACTAATCCAATCCATAAAGATGTACCAGAAAATACAACATTTTTGTTACTCGACCAACCATCAGGAGACGCAAATACAACGGGTACACTAATCAGTAAGATTGATGAAGTAATAATTAATGCAAAAACAGCCAATTGGAAAGCAATAGTCATGTTTTTAATCCTCCAAGCTATTAACAAAAGAATATACACCATTTAATCCTCTTACCCACTAAAAAATTTTAATAAATAAAGGGATTTTATCATGAATCCGTTGATTCGAGATGACTTAGTTCCAACTTCTTTTTACCACTTTTATGCTATTCGGACATGAAGTTAAAGATTCTTTTTGACTTCACAAACGGGTATACTGGATCGTGTATCTTATTTATTTATATAGACAGATTGATAGACCTAGAAAGAAAGTCACACCCTATATCTTTCTCTACATAGTGATCGTATTATCTCATAGGACTATGTTCTATTTGGCGAAAAAAAAATAAAATAGAAATTATCTTTCGGAGAGATGGCCGAGTGGTTGATGGCTCCGGTCTTGAAAACCGGTATAGTTCATAAAAAATAACTATCGAGGGTTCGAATCCCTCTCTCTCCTTTTGTTGG